TGAATAATTGATCCGGATCCTAAAAACAATAATGCTTTCGAATAGGCATGAGTGATCAAATGGAATAAAGCAGCTCGATAAGAGCCTATCCCTGGGGCTAACATAATATAACCCAATTGAGACATTGTAGAATAGGCTAAACTTCTCTTAATGTCTCTTTGAGCAAGAGCTAAAGTAGCTCCTAATAGTACCGTTATTACACCTATCAAAGAAATGAGATTCATTATGTAAGGTATGACTGTGAAAAGCGGAAGAAATCGAGCGACAAGAAAAATGCCTGCTGCTACCATAGTAGCAGCATGGATAAGAGCCGAAATAGGAGTAGGCCCCTCCATGGCATCAGGTAACCATACATGAAGGGGAAATTGTGCGGATTTAGCAACTGCACCGACGAATAATAGGGAGGCACACAGAGTAGCAAATAAAGAGTTGACCCCATTATTACGGATCAGGTTATTGAAGATTTCGAACAAATCTCGAAATTCGAAACTCCCTGTTATCCAATAAAAACCTAAGATTCCTAATAATAACCCAAAATCCCCTACACGATTAGTTACAAACGCTTTTTGACAAGCATTTGCGGCAGCCGGTCGTGTGAACCAAAAACCTATTAATAAATACGAACACATTCCCACTAGTTCCCAAAAAAGATGAATTTGTATCAAATTGGAACTAGTAACTAATCCCAACATGGAAGTATTGGAAAAACTCATATAAGCAAAAAATCTCAAATATCCTTGATCATGAGACATATAATTGTCACTATAAATAAGAACCATGATTCCAACCGTAGTGATTAGTATTGACATAATAGAAGTAAGTGGATCGATCAAGTAGCCGAACTCTAAGGAAAAATCAGTATTGATGGTCCAAGACCATAGATGTTGATAGATAGAACTGCCATTTATCTGTTGAATAGACAGATCGGACGAAAAAACCATAACTATACTTAGCAATGAAACACTAGGAAAAGTCCACATACGACGCAGATTTTTTGTTGCGGTCGGAACAAGCAGAAGTCCCAACCCTATTGACATAGTAACTGGAAGTAGAGCGAAAGGTATGATCCATGCATATTGATATGTATGTTCCATAAGAAAATCAAACTTTCTTTTTTTATTCTTATTAATTGTTTCCCATTCACCAGCCCTTATTTCTTCCGGAAGGAGCAATAATAAAATAAATAAAAAAAAAATCAAGATATACAAGATATAAAAGAACTCAAATATGATTTTTCATTCTTAATTATTCTGATTCTTTCCAAACTATTGAAAAAAAAAACAAAAAATTCAAATGAAGAAGTTACAATTCTTCAAATAACCAAGTTACTAGTTAAAAGCTACTACCTAGTTATTAACGAAGATATTTATTAAGATAAAAAAGATGAGATTTTCCATTATTCTACTATATACATAAGATACGGTGATTTCTATCCATATTTATATCAATATAGTAAGGAAAAAGAATGATACCAAAAATTCAAGTACTTTATTCTGATATGTATCATAGGATCTGCCAATAACTCGATCCAATAAACCTAGTTTTTATTTAGTTTCTTCGGAGTCATTAACTAATTCTGGAATTGATTGGCTTCGAGTCCAATAAAACAAACTTATGTTTATGTGTTTATGAAAAATCCTAGAATACTTGTCACTTCGCATAGAACTAAAATGAGAAATGACTCAAATTCCCTTTATTTTATCAAGTAACGTATTGTTTAACGGATTAACTACTTTGATTTAATTTCAATTTTAATTATGTGGACTCTATCTCCGAGCTTGATCAATTAATAGAAAAAGGTTACATTCATTGTTGGTTTCCTAAATTAGGAAAGGGTTCTTAAGCTTTTCGATTTTATAAATGTAACATTTATAATATATATATATATTATCTAAATAGACTGAGATATGAATTGGAACCTTTTTGATTCTTATCAATGGCATCCGATTCAACGGTAGTAGATCCCGCCCGTAGACATAGATTGAATAAAGATATGAAGCCCCCAACCAGTACAAATTATTCTTTCTTCGAACATTGGATGTAATGGAAATGTGAAAAAAAAATTCCCTTGAAAATCACATCGTTTTTTCTTTTTTCTTCTATAATTCATTTCTTTTTTTATCCTTAATGATACCATATGCGATGCTCATCTATCTGTATCCATACTTTTCTATGTTATGAAGTAAGCATAAGTATCGGCTATGGAATAAAGATAGATAATGAATAGTTAATAGAAAGAACAATCTATTTTGAATTGAACAATAAACGTCTTTCACGTCCAACTATAAAAATGAGTGACCCTTTTATTTTGAAATGGCGGTTCCAAAGAAACGTACTTCTCTGTCAAAAAAGCATATTCGTAGAAATATTTGGAAAGGAGGGGGATATCAGGCCGCGGCAAAAGCTTTATCTTTAGCTAAATCTATTTCTACCGGGCATTCAAAAAGTTTTTTTGTGCGACAAACAAGTAATAAAGCCTTGGAATGATCTGAATCTGAATCAGCATGACTCGATGAATTGGATGATTAAATTTATAAGATGAAGAATTCACATTAACTAATGTTTTGAACTCATCAATATGAGATAGAACTAGCTGTTGTGGTATGTAGAATACGAATTATTCTGTATACTAGGTTCTAAAAATGATTTCTTTTTTTGTTTGAAAAAAAAAAAAAGAAAGAAGTAGTTAGACACAAAATACAAGGTTTCACCTTTCATTGATTGGTTTTTATAATTCGCGAGATGGGGGTTGTAACTTTCCCCATCGATTCATTTTTCACAATAACAAAACTCTTCTTTTTTTTTCTTAGGAAGGGATTGGCTTATTGGATTATGTATCTCCAATAGTTATACATCATTAAGATTTTTGGAAAATCTGAAACAAGTATGAACGAGGTTAGAGCCCCCTTTTTTGTTCCAAAGTAAGGCGGGGATAAGATTCATAGTCAAAGTCAATGGATTATTGAAACTAATTGATTAAAATATTCATTTTAAACCTTTGATTTGTAGCTCTCTGAATCACTACATATCTACAAGGACTCCCTCTTGTTTCGAACAGATAAAAAAAAAAAAAAAAAAAAATAATAAAACTGCCAGGATCCCTTTTAGATCGATATTTATGGACTAAAGAATGAGTCAATCTTACGTAATCCAACCCCAATAGATCCTATCCCATGTTTGAGCTGGAGGATCGATCAATCGATATATCTAGATCTAATATCTAAATTATTTTATCTATTAATATTAGATTTCAAATCTATATATAAAAAGATCTTATCCGTTTAAATTTGATTTTCTAAGTTTTCTAAGTTAAAGTACATACAGTAGAATTCCGATAAAGATTGAAACTCTTTTGTTATACGATATGCCCGGTCCAATACCTAATGGGTTTGGTAAATCCTCACACAAATTATGTTATGTATACAATGAAGATCCCAATCATTAATACATCTTTGATACCAAACTATCCAAATTTTTATAGAAATCTTTTGGATGTAGTGATGAAGTTGTGATATATAAAAAATATTGTTTTATTTTGTTCATTGAAAAATGAATCTTTTTCATTTCGGATCTATCAAATCAGATAAATGAGAAATGAATCGTCAAAAAATGAGAAAAAAAAAAATTCTTAGTTCTATACCCGGACTCAGGGCATAACCGTCTAGTTCCAACTATTCCAGAAGAACTTATAATACGGAAAAGCCCGCTGTTTAAAATGACCCCCTGCCATGATACTAAGGATTATTGAGCGTTTAAATATTTATTTGAACGGGTCTTTATTCATCGATTCTAACATTTCCTAAAATAGATTGCATTAAATCCCTCAATCTCGACGATTGAACATCATATGGACTATGATTATTTCGATGAAGCCGCCATGGTGAAATTGGTAGACACGCTGCTCTTAGGAAGCAGTGCTAGAGCATCTCGGTTCGAGTCCGAGTGGCGGCATCCTCTAAAAAAGGCACAATAGATCCTATAATGAATTCAATTCCGGATTTCCATTCCGTAATTGGGGATACCCCCCTAAAAAAAATGATGATATTTGCCACTTTAGAACATATATTAACTCACATCTCTTTTTCTATCATTTCAATTGTTATTACGATTCATTTGATGACCTTATTAGTCCATGAAACCGTAGTACTATTTGATTTGTCAGAAAAAGCCATGATGGCTACCTTTTTCTGTATAACTGGATTATTAGTTACTCGTTGGATTTATTCGAGACATTTGCCGTTAAGCGATTTATATGAATCATTAATGTTTCTTTCATGGAGTTTCTCCATTATTCATATGTTTCCTAAAAGACGGAACCAGAAAAGTTATTTAAGCGCAATAACCGCGCCAAGTGCTATTTTTACCCAAGGCTTTGCCACTTCGGGTCTTTCAACCGAAATGCATCAATCTGCAATATTAGTACCTGCTCTACAATCCCAGTGGTTAATGATGCACGTAAGTATGATGTTATTGAGTTATGCAGCTCTTTTATGTGGATCGTTATTATCCGTAGCTCTTTTAGTCATTACATTTCGAAAAAACCTAGATATTCCTCGCAAAAGCAATCATTTATTAATTGGGTCATTTTCCTTTGTGAATGAAAAAAGAAGTGTTTTACAAAACACTTCTTTTCTTTCATTTATAAATTATCACAGGTATCAATTAACCCAACAATTAGATCAGTGTAGTTATCGTGTCATTAGTTTAGGGTTTACTTTTTTAACCATAGGTATTCTTTCGGGAGCAGTATGGGCTAATGAGGCATGGGGGTCTTATTGGAATTGGGACCCCAAGGAAACTTGGGCATTTATTACTTGGACCATATTCGCGATTTATTTACATAGTAGAACAAATCAGAGCTTTCAGGGTGTGGATTCGGCAATTGTGGCTTCTATAGGATTTCTTATAATTTGGATATGCTATTTTGGGGTCAATCTATTAGGAATAGGACTACATAGTTATGGTTCATTCACATTAACAACTAATTGAAGAAAGGGCCT